TCAAAAAAGGGGGGTTCCTCCTTTTATCGTTGTATGTGAAAGACATGTATTCTTCAAAATGGATCGTTCTTTTTAGTTATTATCTATACTTATTTCGTGTATGTGGAGAATTTTTTTAATATACTCTTTTTAATATACATTGTTTTTTTACTTTAACATATAAATATATAATAAACATACAAATATATATAATACAAATATATTTATATATACATGTATATGTGATATATATATCACATATACGTATGCGCGCACATCACATATATAAATGATATGAGGGAAAAAAAAATCAGAATAATTAAGAATCCCAATATTTTACTTTTTTTTCAGATATTTTTTTTTGTTGATTTCTTTTATTATTGTTCCTTTCTAAAAGGATAAAAAAGATAAGAATTTCTAAAAGGATAAAAAAGATAAGAATTGGTGAATCGAGAACAATTTGTAATTATAAGAAAAAAGAGTTTCTTTTCTTATGGAACATACATATCAATATGCGTGGATAATACCTTTTCTTCCACTTCCAGTTACTATGTCAATAGGATTTGGACTTCTACTTATTCCGACAGCAACAAAAAATATTCGTCGCATGTGGGCTTTTCCTAGTGTTTTACTCTTAAGTATAGCTATGGTGTTTTCAGCCAATCTGTCTATTCAACAAATAAATGGAAGTTTTATCTATCAATATCTATGGTCTTGGACCATCAATAATGATTTTTCCTTAGAGTTTGGATATTTGATCGATCCACTTACTTCTATTATGTCAATACTAATTACTACTGTTGGAATCATGGTTCTTATTTATAGTGACAAGTATATGTATCACGATCAAGGATATTTGAGATTTTTTGCTTATATGAGTTTTTTTAATACTTCTATGCTGGGATTAGTTACTAGTTCAAATTTGATACAAATTTATATTTTTTGGGAACTTGTGGGAATGTGTTCTTATTTATTAATAGGGTTTTGGTTCACACGACCAATTGCAGCAAGTGCTTGTCAAAAAGCTTTTGTAACTAATCGTGTAGGGGATTTTGGTTTATTGTTAGGAATCTTAGGTTTTTATTGGATAACAGGTAGTTTAGAATTTCGGTATTTGCTCGAAATAACTAATAACTTAATCCAGAATAATGGGGTCAATTCTTTATTTGCTACCTTGTGTGCTTCTTTATTATTCGTCGGTGCAGTTGCTAAATCCGCACAATTCCCCCTTCACGTATGGTTACCTGATGCTATGGAAGGACCCACTCCTATTTCGGCTCTTATACACGCTGCTACTATGGTAGCAGCAGGAATTTTTCTTGTAGCTCGGCTTCTTCCTCTTTTCATAGTCATACCTTATATAATGAATTTCATTTCTTTAATAGGTGTAATAACACTATTATTAGGGGCTACTTTGGCCCTTGCTCAAAGAGACATTAAAAAAAGCTTAGCCTATTCTACAATGTCTCAATTGGGTTATATTATGTTAGCTCTAGGTATAGGTTCTTATCGAGCTGCTTTATTCCATTTGATCACTCATGCCTATTCAAAAGCTTTATTGTTTTTGGGATCCGGATCTATTATTCATTCAATGGAACCTATTGTTGGATATTCACCAGATAAAAGTCAGAATATGGTTCTTATGGGTGGTTTAACAAGATATGTTCCAATTACAAGAACTACTTTTTTATTGGGTACACTTTCTCTTTGTGGTATTCCACCTCTTGCTTGTTTTTGGTCCAAAGATGACATTCTTAATGATAGTTGGTTGTATTCACCAATTTTCGCAGTAATAGCTTATTTCACAGCAGGATTAACCGCATTTTATATGTTTCGGGTATATTTACTTACCTTTGATGGGTATTTCCGCGTTCATTTTAAAAATTACAGTAGCACGAAAAATGGTTCGTTCTATTCCATATCTCTATGGGGAAAAGGAACTCCAAGAGGAGTCAATCCAAATTTACTTTTATCAACAATGAATAAAAAGGTTTCTTTTTTTGCAAAAGAAAGATCGAAAATTGATAATAATGTAAGAAATAGGATACGATACTTTAGTACTTACTTTGGAAATAAATACACTTCCATGTATCCTCACGAATCGGACAATACTATGCTATTTCCTCTTCTTGTATTAGTACTATTTACTTTGTTGGTTGGATCAATAGGAATTTCTTTTGATCAAGGAGTAATAGATTTTGATATATTATCGAAATGGTTAACCCCATCAACAAATCTTTTACATTCAAGTTCTAATTATTCTGTAAATTTGAATGAATTTTTTACAAATGCAATTTTTTCGGTAAGTATAGCAATTTTCGGACTATTCATAGCATATATTTTATATGGATCCGCTTATTCATTTTTCCAGAATTTGGATTTAATCAATTCATTTGTAAAAGGGGGTCCTAAAAGAATTCTTGTGGACCGAATAAAAAATGTGATATACAATTGGTCATATAATCGTGGTTACATAGATATTTTTTATACTAGAGTTTTTACCGTGGGGATAAGAGGATTAACCAAACTAACTCAGTTTTTTGATAGACG